ACATAAGAAGGCCCACGGGAGCAATACTTGAAATGGCAATCCATAAAAAAACACCAATACTTAAATCGGCTAGAACAAGGCGATATCCAAAAGGAATTACTAAAGAACTTAGTAGAATTGATGTGACTGCTATGGATGGTCCGATACTGAATAAACGAGTATCTCCTCTTGATGGAAGAAGATTCTCTTTGAAAAGTAATTTTGTACCATCTGCTAAAGCTTGAAGAATTCCCAAAGGCCCGGCGTATTCAGGGCCAATACGTTGTTGTATCCCCGCAGATATTTCTCTTTCTAACCAAACAATTACTAGTACACCTATTGTGATTCCTAATACAGGAGTAAAAATAGGGACAAGCATCCATATGATCTCATATACCTCTTTTAAGGATTCCAATCTAAAAAAAGAATTGATAGCTTGTACTTCTGTTGTATCTATTATCATTTTAACGATCGACTTCTCCCATAATGATATCTATGCTACCTAGTATTGTCATAATATCAGCCAATTTCATTCTTTTAACTAATTGAGGAAGGATTTGCAAATTGATAAAACCCGGTGGTCGGATTTTCCATCTCCAAGGAAAAACACCCTTATCTCCTATCAGAAAAATTCCTAATTCTCCTTTTGGGGCTTCGACTCTCACATAAAGTTCTTGTTTTGACAATTCAAAAGTAGGAGAAGGTTTTTTACTGATAAATCGATAGTCAAAATCATTCCATTCGGGATCCCATACTTTATCAAAGCGCCGGATTTCTAAATTCTCATAGGGCCCCCCCGGAATTCCTTCTAAAGCCTGTTGAATAATTTTTATTGATTCTGTCATTTCACCGATTCGTACTAAATAACGAGCTAATGAATCCCCTTCCTTTTGCCATTGAACTCCCCAATCAAATTCATCGTAAGACTCATAATGATCAACCTTTCGAAGATCCCATTGTATTCCGGAAGCTCGGAGCATTGGTCCCGATAAACCCCAATTAATTGCCTCCTCTCCGCCAATAATGCCTACTCCCTCAACTCGCTCTAAAAAAATAGGATTCCGTGTAATAAGCCTTTGATATTCAGTAACTCTTGTTAAAAAATAATCACAAAAATCCAAACATTTATCTACCCAGCCATAAGGTAAATCAGCAGCGACTCCTCCAATACGAAAATAATTATGCATCATTCGCATACCGGTAGCAGCTTCGAATAGGTCATATATCAATTCTCTTTCTCGAAAAATATAAAAGAAGGGGGTCTGTGCGCCAATATCTGCCATAAAAGGGCCAAGCCATAACAAATGCGAAGCTATACGACTTAACTCTAACATAATGACTCTGATATAGCTGGCCCTTTTAGGCACTTGAATATTGCCTAACTGCTCTGGTGCATTTACAGTTATTGCTTCAGTGAACATAGTAGCTAAATAATCCCAACGTGTTACATACGGTAAATATTGTATAATTGTTCGGTTTTCCGCAATTTTTTCCATTCCTCTATGTAAATAACCCAATATCGGTTCACAGTCAATAACATCTTCACCATCTAGAGTAACAATGAGTCGAAGAACACCGTGCATTGATGGGTGCTGAGGGCCCATATTGACTATCATAAGGTCATTTCGTGTAGCTGGTGCAGTCATAAGTTTTTCCCGATTCATTCTTCCATGAATTGCTGAAAGCGAAAAGAGGTTCATCAAAATTTAAGCGAAAATTCAAAACGACTCTTCAAATTAATGATTTTTTGTTTCTCGAATCTCCAACTGTCCGATTAATTCTTTATAACGTACTCTATTTTTTTTTGACAAATAGGCGAGCAGCCGTTGACGTTTTCCTAGAATTTTACGTAGACCTCTCTGAGATAAATAGTCTTTTTTGTGCAATTCCAAATGTGAAGTAAGTCTCCGTATCCTATTGGTGAAACTCACTACTTGAAATTCAACAGACCCCTTGTTGTCTTCGTTTTCCTCTTTCAAAATAATTGCACTGAATGGATTTTTTATCATAAAAAAGCTCCTTCTACCCTTTAATTTACATATAAAATATTTTATTTGATCAGTAATAATAATATTAGTCATTTTAATGTAGTAATTAGTATACACAAGAATTTTAATTTTAGTTGGACAGGGATAAAAAAGTAGATGGTACGTTTTTACACTTACAACGTCAAATAATTTAGACCGAAAATTCGGAATATTCCATATATTCGTTTATTTTATTTATTTTATCCAAACAAATTGATACGTCATTGACTTAGTATTAAATAAAAAAGATCTAATATTAAACTGGGACGTAAGACAGGGCATATGTGCATCTGTTTGCTTTTCTATATGGTACAGAATATATAGGAAAAATGTACCATCAACCAATTTTTAATTGTGGATATATTCTTAACAAACTAAAACGGCTTCCATTATTGGTATTAAACCAATATCTATTCATACAAGCTAAGTCTTCTAATCGATAATTAGGCCAAAGAAATAACTTTAATTTAATTAATTCATTTTTATCTCTATCAAGATGCTTTTTTTGATCCAAAAAAGGATTCCTGTTTTTTATGTTCTTTTTGTTACAAAATACTCGATTTTTATCCACACTATTTATATTCTTTGAGTTGAAAGAAATTAGAATTTTCAATTCTCTACGACGTCTAGATGATAAAATCTTTTCAGGAACGATAAAATCATAATGTTTTTTGTCTCTCTTTCGAATTATTATTTGATATCTTGGGATAGATTCATCCAATTTATTTTTATTGATATATCTTTGTTCTCGATATCTTTGAGGAGTTTGGTACTTACTTTTATGAACCAACGATATACTTACGGTTTGATATATAATAAAGTATCCGTCGTTTTTTACAGACAAACGAATGGGATCGATAAAAAATATCCCCTTTTTATTCAATTCTATAGGAGTCAATTTTTTTCGAATCACCATTATATCCAGATTTATTTCTTTCCTTTGAATAGACGATATAGTAGTATCTCTTGGATTTATCAGTCCAAGCAAGTAACAATATATCTTGATATTATTGATCATTCTTTCAGTTAAATTCGGAATTAAACCATCGTCTATTATCCATTGAAAAAGCAAATAGTGTTTCCGTAAGAAAATTATTTCTGGTCTCATCTTATTTCGGATCTTATATTGTTTTTTCATTTTATCTTGGTTTTGTGAATATGATCCAAGGCCTCTTCGGCCCGCGGGTTTTTTTTCTTCTTGATTTCGATTCATTAATTCAGAATATCTTTTTTCATTCGATGGTCTAAAAAAATGGAATTTTTTCTTTTCATTGATGTTTTTCTTTTTATTTAAATTATTTAAATTTAAAAGAAGTAATTTGCTTGGTATAATCCATGGTTTTATTTTGTATACATTATAAAGTGGCACAAATTCTGGGAAGAACGGAAGTTTCGGATTTGTCGATATTGAGTTTAGAATTTCTTCATTCATTTCCATCCAATCAAAAAAGAGTTTCTTATCATTGATTGGATTTATTTCTAAATTTTGATGAATCATCAGATAAAAAATATCGTTTTTATCCATTTTTTGGTAATTCTTACTTCCAAGCTTAGTATTTAGATTACTGCTATAATACATTTTGGTCCAGGCCTCAATATCTATTTTTTGTCTTAGAAAAAAATTGAGAATTGTCCAATCAAAATATTTTCTATCTGGATTTTTTTGCATATACATAATATCGACCTTTTCTAGATAATGATTGATAGGGATTTCCTCCAGGCTTTCAAATAAATTTTGTTTATAATTGTTGTAATTAAAAGTAATTTTTTGGTTGTTATTTAATTCTGATGGTGATCCATAAATAATATATGAGGACTTCTTAATTTCAGAATTAATAGATTTATATGATAAAAGATTATATATATAGTATTTTATAAAATTATATTTTTGGTTTGGTAATGGATATACTTTAAAATCCTTTTGTTTTTTGTGATAAAGTAATCGATCTTTTTCATACGAATTCCATTTTGTTAAATCTTTATTTTGGGTAATATCACCTTCATTTATTGTAGTTCGCCATTTTTGTGGTATTAATTCAAACCATCTAATCTGAGATAAATTGTATTGATAATGACCTCTTAACCAGTTTTTCCATTGATTCGTTTCAGAACTTGAAAGTTTTGTATGTCTTAATTCGGAATGAAATATTCCTTGTGTTACAAAATAATTTTTTATTGTAGTCTTAAGAAAAACGGGAGTTACATGATACTCAAAAATAGATCTTAACGTATACAAATTAATAACTTGGGTTTGTGATAATTTGTAAAATACATATGCTTGTGATAAAGAGGATAAGTAAAAAAAAAGATGTGAATTCCTCTTACTATTCTTAATATTGTAAAGTTCACTTTTTAGAGTCGAAATAAAGTTAATTTCTTTTTTGTTTTTTTTATTTTTTATTTCTTGGTTTGTTTTATTATTGTAAATGTATTTATCAAAACAAAAATTTCTTGATTCAAGAACTAGTTGTGTAGGAATTCTGGCAATATGAATGATACATAGAAAGATATCGATGTATATTCTTTTAATGAAAATTTTTATAAACAAATCTAATTTATAGATTAATCGATTTCTTCTTTTTTTTTTTTTTAATATTTTCCAAAAAATTTTTGGTGATTTTTCTTTTCCATTATAACTATAACTTGTTTTGTTAGGACTACTTCTTTTCTTGGCGTTGCTGTTTTTTTCTTTTGTAAGACTCTTTGTTTTCTTTCTGATTGTGCTTGTTCTATCAGCCAGATTTTTAATTTTTTTTTCTCTCAGTGAATAATTTGTATTATCTGTAGATTTAATTTTTATAAACGAGTCATTAATTATCTGATTCCTAATTATAGAATCTTTTTTTTGTTTAGTTTCGCCGGATTCATACACCTTTCTCAATATAAATAATCGAGTTGTATGTACTTTTAAGAGTTCTTTTTTTATTTTTTTTATAAACAGAAATAAAACGTTTTTGATAACCACCCCTTTTGGTTCTTTTGAATCTTGTAGAA